TTACAATATAGGCGGGGTGATCAGTCGGACCTTTGATTAATTATTATCTCTTTTTTTGATTGACCTCCTACTTTCTTTAATAGAAGGGAGGTCAAATTAGGATTCCGGTTCAAGTTAGTGAAGCTCTTTCAGTCTAATTAGATCTAAGAATAATTAAGGACGAACTCACGCTCTGTAGGATTTGAACCTACGACATCGGGTTTTGGAGACCCGCGTTCTACCGAACTGAACTAAGAGCGCTTTCTTATCAGAAAAGCGAAGACTGTAAAGACACTTTTTTTAACCCCAATACATCTTTGAATGAATTAGATATGTTCAATTTGAATAGATCTGAATTACTCCCTCGTTACTGCTCAACGGAGAAGTAATAGGTAGGGATGACAGGATTTGAACCCGTGACATTTTGTACCCAAAACAAACGCGCTACCAAGCTGCGCTACATCCCTTCAATTGGTCTACAGTGTCATTGTAGAGAATTCCTGTCTTGTTTTCCACATCGTTATTTCCGCCATTTATATATATATATAATTTAGATGGACATTTCGTCTTTTTGGTCCCATTTACCATATAATAATAGTAAAAGACTTATATTTATACATATGAAATACAGAACGGAACCTGGTGTAAAACTAAATGAGTGGTTTTCGGGAATGCTCGGGAAGAAGGGTATGTTTTTTTATGTTTTAAGAAAAAAAATCTTATTCACCGGATAGTTGTACATTTCAATTTGAATTGGGGATCCCGTGTACAATTATAAGCGGTCCTTAACTGCATATGCATCTGATCATATATGTATTACCATTTTATATTACAATAAAAAAATATATTACAATAAAAAAAGGAAAGAGGTTTTTCATTCAATGCGAGATCTAAAAACATATCTCTCCGTGGCGCCGGTATTAAGTACTCTATGGTTCGGGTCTTTAGCAGGTCTATTGATAGAGATTAATCGTTTTTTCCCAGATGCGTTGACATTCCCCTTTTTTTGATTCTAGTTATTGACACGGTAACAAATAACGAAGATTCGAGATAAAATTAAATATTTGTGACTAATCCTTCGCCCCCCCTTTTTCTTTTTTCCCTTTTTCTTTTTAGAATAAGGGAGGAAAGAGAAAAAGGGAAAAAAGAAAAAGTGGATTCAACAGCTGCGAGACTTGGGTTCAAATTTGAATTAAATAGTGATGGAGGTAGAATAAACAATGTGGGGTCTAGGTCTAGGGCAAGACTCTTATACAAGATACTTAAATGTAAATGAAATACTGTGATTTGAAATAAAGTTTAGAAATCATTATATTATATAATAGAATAATATATTATTTACTATATTTATTGCATTGCATCAAAATTTTTCATAATTGGATTTCAAGTTAGTAACTTCTATTTTTCCTTCCTTTCTTCTTCTTCGTTTCGGATCGAAAATAGAAGAGTTGAGTAAATCAAAAATCCAAAGGGGGTTCATGGCCAAGGGGAAAGATGTCCGAATAACGGTTATTTTGGAATGTACTAGTTGTGTTCGAAACGGTGTTAATAAGGTATCAACGGGTATTTCCAGATATATTACTCAAAAGAACCGGCACAACACGCCTAATCGATTGGAATTGAGAAAATTCTGTCCATATTGTTACAAACATACGATTCATGGGGAGATAAAGAAATAGATCGAATCGGGCACCTGTATGTAACCCTTCCTTGGAAGGGGAAAAAATGACATTATATATATAACATAGTTAAATAGAAACGTTAAATATAAACAAACCAAATCCTATTTATTCTAATTCATTTTAGATCCGACCGAAATAGGATTTTCGGGATAAGGGATAAACTAAACAAACCATGGATAAATCCAAGCGACCTTTTCTTAAATCCAAGCGATCTTTTCGTAGGCGTTTGCCCCCGATCCAATCGGGGGATCGAATTGATTATAGAAACATGAGTTTAATTAGTCGCTTTATTAGTGAACAAGGAAAAATATTATCTAGACGGGTGAATAGATTGACCTTGAAACAACAACGATTAATTACTATTGCTATAAAACAAGCTCGTATTTTATCTTTGTTACCTTTTCTTAATAATGAGAAACAATTTGAAAGAACCGAGTCGACCTCCAGAACGGCAGGTCTTCGAGCCAGAAATAAATAGGCTTACTCTTTCGTCACTTGACTCAAAATTACAATCCGAACTCAAACGCGGATTGATGTTTTGTTCGAAAAATAATCAAATCTAGATTTGATTATCGTGTCGTAAGAAAAAAAAAGAATTGGGTAAGAATTCATCTTTTTTTATTGAGTGTGTTCATTCATTTTTACTACTTTATTTATCATATCATTTTGACTCTACCCTCCCGGAGTTCATTCTCCGGGGAACTCCGTTTAAATTATTCCGGTGGATTCTTTCCAATCTACTTCTTTTATGATCTCATTGGAAATCATATAAAGACAATTTTTATTTGAGATAGCTAGTTGTGCAAGTATTTTACGATTAAGAAGGACCTGTTTCTTATACAAATCGTGTATAAATCTACTATAACTATAGGATACCCCCATTTCACGAATTACTGCGTTTATTCGAGTGATCCACAAACGGCGAAAATTTATCTTTTGCCTACCCCTATCCCGATGAGACGAAACCAAAGCTTTTATTTTCTGTTGAGTAATTGTTCGAGTAAGTCTTGAATGAGCCCCTCGAAAGCTTGATGCAAATAAACGAATTTTTGTTCTACGTCTCCGAGCTATATATCCCCGTCTAATTCTGGTCATTGAATAAATGAAACTTTGACGAATAACTAATAGATTTCCTTTCTTTCAGTTATTCTTTTTCCCTTTCCTAGTCTATTAATAACAAAGCTTTTTTCCAATGTATAAATTAATAATTCCAATGGCTTTGGCTACTATAACCTTCCCGACCACTATTTTTCTTTTTTCTAGACATTTCACTTCGAAATAATAAAATTTCTTCTACTAGGTAGCAAAATAGAGTAAATAAAAAAATAGAAATGGATAAAGAAATAGCGGCTTCCTTCGTTTATATGGTTACTTCTTAAACGGTGAGGTTTTCTCTATACACCGGAGCCTTTACTTCATTTAATCAATTAATCAATGTTATTGGTAACTTGTATAGTTCACATTCTTTGGCTCTACCCATGAATTATCCAGTAGTAGGTCTTTCACGATGAGATCTACCTACACAGTAACGGTATTTAATTAGGAAAGTTGGCTGGGTAGCTAACCCTGTTAGTCCGTTCTTGCAAGAGGGGACCTAATCTTTCTGTTTTGAAGTAAGATTTCCTCCGCTTAATGGATAACCATTTGCTACCAATGGAGAATTGCTTCTCAGCTTAAATTGAGGTGATTGGATTTGCACCAATGGAAACCATAAATTTAATACACAATAGAATGGATAGATTCGCCTTTTTTAGATACTGAATTGACTGGACTTCTTTTTCTATTCTATCCTATTCGCCGGTACTGATCATTGATACTGGAAAAAGTTTTCTTTCTTTTGGCCCAGCTCATGATCTGAACGAGTCGCACATACACCCTAGTACATGTTCCTCGACGCTGCGGGCATCCCCGAAGCGCGGGGGATTTTGTGACATTTCTGATTGGCTGTCTTGTATTTCTAATAAGTTGTTTAATAGTTGGCATGTTGAATCATATAAATAAATAATGGGCTGGTTTAGATCGATCCTAACCGGATGATTATGAATTACTTCTATTTCTAGTAAATTCGGCAAAAAGAGAAAATGGGAAATCGAGGATTTACGCGAAACAGGTCTGGGCTATTTTCACTCAACCACCGCTACAAGATCAACAATTCCATAAGCTTGGGCTTCTGTTGCTGACATAAAAACATCTCTTTCCATGTCTTCCGAGACAATCCATAAGGGTTTGTCCGTTCTTTGTACATAAACTCTTGTGAGGGTTTCACGCAGTTTGAGCAGCTCTTCCGCTTCCAGGATAAATTCTCCCGTTTGTGCCTCATAAAAAGAACTAGCAGGTTGATGAATCATTACCCTGATGGTATAACAAAAAGGAGTTCTCTATTTTGCATGATGAAGAGAAAAGAAAGATAAAGAAGAAAAAAAAAGACAGAATTGAACAACCGTACGGGCATCTTTTGTGCATTGCATACGGCTCTATAATCAAATTGACCTTTACCCAAAGAAAGAGAAAAATAGGATCTATCAGACCCAGATCGGTAAATGATCAAATTACCACCCTTCCCTTCGTAGGAGTTCAAAAATACTATGATGGTTCCGTTGCTTTCTATATTTATTATATTATTTGGTTTGTCTGTGATTCAGCAATCCCAAAGTTGCTTTTTGTCAAATAAGGAAAAAAAAATCTTTTTTATTTTATTTTCGCGAACTCTTTCAGAACATAACTATTGTTAAGAGCCCCCCGGTGTGAAAATCAAAAAGTTTGTGACGCTGAACTGGAATCCCCAATAGAAAAATAGGAAATACCTCTTATCTCATACTACTCTCTCGATATATAATCTAATGTTTTGAAAAAAAAAAAAGAAAAAGTTTTTTATTTTGATATCGAATTCAAAGTGCCATGCTATTATTACTTAATATTCATATGGCGAAGGCATAGTCTTATTTTTTCTCTCAAATAAAAACCTCATTGGCGCCAAGCATGAGGGAATGCTAGACGTTTGGTAATTTCTCCTCCGGCCAAGATAAAAGATCCCATTGAAGCGGCTAATCCCATGCATATTGTCTGCACATCTGGTCGCACAAATTGCATTGTATCATAAATAGCTATTCCAGGGATTACCCATCCACCAGGAGAGTTTATAAACAAATACAAATCTTTGGTATCATTCTCGATACTGAGATATACCATAAGACCAATAAGTTGATTCGAGATCTCGCTATCAACCTCTTGGCCTAAAAAAAGTAATCTTTCTCGATAAAGTCGGTTGATTAGGGGAAAATTGTCTCCCTTAGGAACCGTACAGGCGTCTTTTGGCGCATACGGTTCAATAAAAAATTG